ATTAGACGAATTCTTGCCCCGCGGAAGCAGAGGCAAAGGACTAAGCAGACGTGTCAATACTTTATTTTTAGAACCATGAGTTCTGGGTGTGGCCCAAACTGGTACGGTGCCAATATGGATGAAACAACTCCCCCTTATTACTTATTAATTTATAATTGAATTTCATAATTCAATTTCATTATTTATTAATGATTGGTTCGGGCTATTTTTTTTTTTCACAGGAAATATAGATATCTGATAGAAAGTTATTTATCTTGATGGTATATTTTTATGTTTTTTGCTTATGAGGGGAGGGTACCAAAACAAACAAAAGGTCTTACTATTCTTTTCTTTAGGCTTACCTGTTCCATTAGGAACATTCCTTTGAGATTTCCAAAGGTGTGTGTATTGTATTTGTACTTAATGCTTCCTGATTCTACCAGAAATCCTATAATAATATAGGAACTTGTTACAAATGTATTCATTGAATTGGTTTGGTTCATCAATAGCCTTAATTCAGAATCCTATTTTGACTCTGTGCCGTTGATTCCACTATGATTATTAATCAATAATGGAATAATTCCTTCATGGAGATAGGGGACATAATTCACATGGATATAGTAAGTCTCGCTTGGGCTGCTTTAATGGTAGTCTTTACATTTTCTCTTTCACTTGTAGTATGGGGAAGGAGTGGACTCTAGGGCTAGGGTACTAATTGAGTAATCCATTGAGTAATCGAATTGTATCAATTCTTTATTGATCGTTTTGCGAAGCCTTAAAAAAATGTTTCTGTTTCCAAATTGTACTGGAATATGGTAATGCATAAAAAAATTCAATTATGAATAATAATCATTCGATCAAACAATGAATGATTACCATAATGGAATTTAATTTCGAAACTCAAATCTACGCATGATAGGAAATTTTTTCTAATCGAATTTTTCCTAAATATTCTATTTTGGTGAATCAACTCTTACCAGAATTATGGATATTACAACGAGAAAAACCAATCCCTATTTTTTTCTTTATTTCTTTCCCCTTTTTCTTAACTTTTACTGTTTGAAGAGAAAGTCTGCTGCTATAACGGCAATACATACTTTCTTTCCACAGGAAGCGATTAGCGGTTGTCCAAAGAAAAGAGGTCCTACACCTAATAAAATGAGATCTTTCTTCCGTTGAGCGATCTGTACATCGCACATTTCACGTTTGTTTTAGACTCCTAGAAATTTTTTTATGCTTTTTTTTGACTCATCTCATCACAAATGTATTCTATTTATATGTAGCGAAAAAAAAAAATAGAATTCGAGTGCTATTTAAAGGTACATCTAATATATGTACATACATATTGTAAATTGATCCATATGAAATGAATGAAGACTAGATTCGTATACAACTTTAGAAACGTTACATTATATAATAATAAATAGTATATAATACTAGATAGTGTGGTAGAAAGAACTATATATATAGTTCTTTCTACCACACTATCTCAGATACTTCTACTTCTGATTCCAGCCCTATCATTTAATTTAAGACTTAAAGTTTGAATCTCTTTTATTTCTTCAATCATTGATAAGAACTAATAATTCAAGTTTCATTCAAATTAATTATTTTGGCTGACCGTTTTTACGTATATGATAAGTAAAAAAGCAGTAGGAACTAAAATAAACAGTGCAGTAGCAATAAGTGCGAGAATATTGACTTCCATAATCTTCTTTTTTTGTTTCGAAATAACTCGGGATCTAATCCCATAGAGATGATAAATTTGACTCCTGTAAATTCAATGGGATGAATTGCATCCTGATGATACTGAATCAGATCAATATTATGAATAACAATATCTGATCTATCAAATTGATTCATCGTCGAAAATGAAATAGTATAACATAGAAAAATCTTTTATTCATACTAAATCAAAAATGCCGTTTTTGATTGGATCATAAATCCTATCATTGGATTTTCATCTTTTTTTTTCACTTTTCTTTTCTATAACCTATTATCTTCCTTATACAATTCTACTACTTATACATACAATAGTATATATACAAATACATACAATTATGAGGTATCATATGACCGGTATTCTATGGGTCATACACAGATCCAATTCAAACAGTAGAAGTGAGATGGAAAAAAGGGCAGATTAAGTATAAAAAATCGAATATTCCAAAAATTGACTAAATACTAAAAGGGGGCCTTGCTTGTTTGGTCTTTTTTTTTTTATTTAATTAGTATCTTCTTCTTGGATTGGGATTAGAACGTATACATCACAAATTCAGTATGCTATTTGAATGAGATAGGTTGTCTCCAACCAATTACTATAGTATTAGAGGATACACAAACAAAGCCGGAATTCAAAAAAGTGTGGTTTCACCTGAACCTGAAAAGTACTCTGTCGAGGTAATTATATTAAGTTTATTGTGTATCGTACAATAAACGAAGATAATTTGTGTCTGCACTCCCGGTAAAAATACGGGCACTCCATAATTCTATTTTGCTCTCTGTCTTCCTTTTCACAGAAAAGAGAAAGATGAATTGAGAAATTCGTCGGATCCTAGTTCGGGACTGACGGGGCTCGAACCCGCAGCTTCCGCCTTGACAGGGCGGTGCTCTGACCAATTGAACTACAATCCCGGCGAGGTATATGGAATACATACTCTTATGGTTTCATAAGAATATTCTACTCGTCATATTGTAAGAGATACACGAATGATATATTGATATCATATCCACATAAATATGTGCTTTAGTGAGAGTTATACGAATTACTAGTAACCTGTGGTTCTTTTATTGTAAAAAAGAAATAATCAATCTTTCAATAAGAAAAAAAGATCCTTTTCTTGATACTTTACTTAAGGATCATGAATATGGATCGTTAGAAAGATCAGAACAGAACGAATGAGAAACATATAGATAGAGCAAAAAAAATTGATTTTTTCTCTTTATTTATACGGATCAGACATTTCTGTTTCTGTAGGACGAATTTATTATATCATACTCATGGAGCGGTGCATTTTTGGGCCGAGCTGGATTTGAACCAGCGTAGACATATCGCCAACGAATTTACAGTCCGTCCCCATTAACCGCTCGGGCATCGACCCAGGAAGAATTCATTCCAGGCTTATTGATAATCCACGATCAACTTCCTTTCGTAGTACCCTACCCCCAGGGGAAGTCGAATCCCCGCTGCCTCCTTGAAAGAGAGATGTCCTGAACCACTAGACGATGGGGGCATATCCGCCCGACCGTCATCATACTATGATGATAGTATGATCAGTTTTTTGGAATTGTCAATATAATCTAATGGTATGGCTAAATCGAAAGAGTCTTTCCTACTTTCTATGTTATGATTCGATAGATTTTTTTTGTTTGATTTGATACTTCACTTCATGAATGAAGCATCTCATACTATAATAACTCTATATAAAATATTCTATATAACTCTATATAAAGAAGTATAGGATTCCTTCGGTTCGGTCAATGATTGGTCCGACCTGAAAAAGGGGGTAAACCCCCATTTCATTTCTTTTTTATTCATTGCTTCGTTTATCGTTCAGATAAAATATGCCTATAACTATCTCACACTAAGTCAGAAAATGCAAAAAGGGATAAAAAAGTTCTTTTTTATAAGAATTCGATTCGGGGTACGAATCCCCTCATCACATGATTCAAGAAAATGCCTTGAATCTATGTCAATATTGGATTCGTAAATCAAGCGAGTCTTGTTCTGATGGGTCAGGTCAGTCAAAGTAAACAAAGCAAGGGGGATCAGTCTTGAAACAATTCACTGCATTTTCTCAAAAAGAAAGAGAATAATTTTACCTCTAAGTAAATCAGATTTTTTTCTGAATGAGTTCATATGTACATATATACCTATAGTACTAGACTAATGCATATATACATATATGCATTAGACTCCATAATAGAAAATGACTAATTCATGAATTAAATAGGGCCTTTTTAACTCAGTGGTAGAGTAACGCCATGGTAAGGCGTAAGTCATCGGTTCAAATCCGATAAAGGGCTTTTTCCAAAAAACTCAAGTCACTCAAGTCTTATTCTTCGTTTTTCAACGTAGAATAGAGATATTGTTGATAAAAAAAAGAAAAAGGTAACCGCATTATAATGAGTTCCGCTTATTAGGAGTTTTTTTATAGTTAAAAAGTTGAACATTGAATCATTATCATAATGACTAATTGCACTTTTATTTTAGGGGATTCCGCTCTGTAGTGACATAATAGTCCTCTTCATATCTTATATATTCCATTTTTTTTTGTCCCAGGACAAAAAATATTCTAGATATCCAATCTCTATTATTAATTGCCAAACCAAAATATTCCTACTTCCCCATTTTTCCTATCAAACTACCATAACATAAAATTATAAAAGTAAGTGGACCTAACCCATTGAATCATGACTATATCAGCTATTCTGATATATAAATTCGATATATATTAAATCCTAGAAGCGGTTTTTGTTTTATTTCCTTGGAACATACAAGGCAAGAATTTTTCGATATTTCTTATTTTATCTTCTTGTTACTGGATGTTCCATAGGAATAAATCGCTATTCTTTTCCGATACATATAAAAAAGTATATTATATTTCGAAAATATATTTTTCAATAGATTTCCTTGGTTTCAGAATCCAATATTGTTTTGTTCCGACAATGCAATAGAGAACGAATGCGAGAAAGGGGCTTTCATTTCCAGTCTACAATTATTTAATATTTCATTTATGGGCAGGGAAAACAGAATTTTCTTATTTTTTTGTTTGCACCGTTAAAAGATATACTCTGGAATATGAGTTAGAGGACAATTTGGGGTTCAAATGGTTATATAGTGTTATATAGTAATAGTAAGAACTAATCGAATCGAACTCGTGGATTTACCTAGGTCGGTTTATGTCCCAATAGAAAAGAAAAAAAAGAATAATTTGTATCTTCGAAACCCATTGTAATTGTAAGGGGCATTGAACGAAGAATCGTCCATAGATAATTGAACTATCGCGCGCCCTGTAAAT